TCCTATGAACGTGGAAATTATGCCGGATTGGTTGATTCGAATTGAATTTGGAAAGTCATCCATAACTGGTTGGTCGAAATAAAATAAATTCTTGTTTTGACCAAATCTTCTAGTCTCCTTTGATTATTGCGGGGCATATCTCATTTCAAGATTTATCGACTGACTTGACAGGGATCCTATTTCCAGCCTATTGCATTTTTTATTTCCATTTTCTTTAATTGCTTTAGTTAGTATAACTCTATATGTTACGCTTAGACAAATTTTCTTGTTTTCGCCTAGGATTCTTGCTAAAGAAAGCGACTTCCAAATAAAATCGAATTCTTCTTTTCATTATTTGAAATTTTTTTTATAAAAATTAGATTTCTAGATTTTGATTTTTTAGGAATAGAATCGGAGGTCTTTTTGTCGTTTTTTTTCTTAGTGATTTAGAATAGAACGAGTATTCAAATGGAAGAAAATGGGTAGGTATTTCCATCTCAGGATTTCGAATATCTTAATTTGAGTGTTGGTATATTCCGTTTATGAAAATAAGGGTGGGGTTTTATCTTGATTGAATAGAGAAAAAGAAGACCATCCCCTTTTTGTTTTGGTGTGCTTCGCTAGGTCTAGTTTTTAGATATACCAAAAAGGGGAGTCTGGCTAGCTTAACCCCTTGATTATGGACAGGAAAATTCATAGAGAATTTCCCTCCGAAGATTAATGACGAAGGGTTGGTTTGTTTATCAACGATTGGCACGATTGGAAAAGGATCGATTCGATCTCTTGAAATACGTTTTTCTTTCATTTTTCTGTTCGGCTTTAAACGATTCCTGTGAGTGAGTTTCTAGGACAAATTGGGTTTGGATGAACCAACCGGTCAGTTACAAGCAACAAACAAGAATGAAGAAATGAAAATTATACAATTTTTTATTTCAAATTTGGATTTTATTCATTTTATGGGGCTCTAGGGCTATACGGACTCGAACCGTAGACCTTCTCGGTAAAACAGATCAAACTTATTATTATCAAAATGATCTGAACTGTTTCAAAGACCCAACATGCATTTTTTTTGCATTGGGCTCTTTCATTAACTGATAGAAATATCAGCCAATCCGCCATATTTTTTCTTGACAGAAAAATAAGATAAGGGGATGGCTCCACGTGCTCTGATTCATTATTTGGGATTCTGATTCAGAAGCACTACCAAAGTGTTTCAAGGGTGGGGTTATCTTGACGTAGGTCTGCCTCTGGCCTAGATCGTTTTAAGTTAAATAAAGTCTCTATTCTTCGGCTTAAAAAATCCAATATGAAACTTCATACACCTTCAAGTTCATGGGACGAAAAGATATTTTTTGAGGGCCTTGTACTCATTATGCCTAGCATTGAATGTACTGGTATTCACCTTATCACTATCTCAAATCAATCATGGGGCCCGTTTGGTACCTAAACGGGCACTCAAATCGAACCCTTTGTCAGGCTATTGTTCTCGTAAAGTTATGGAGTAAGACATCGATTTATCAATAAGATCCATTTTTTGGATTGTATGATGGACTCCCCTGAAAAACATTGGCGCGCGTGTAAACGAGGTGCTCTACCAACTGAGCTATAGCCCTTAGTGCTTGTGATGCATATTTTATCATGTATATAATTTGTTGTCAAGATGAATATTCTATGATCCAACATCCTAAATTTGTGAGTGGTTGAGTGGTATTGCTTAGATTATTATTGCTTATAAGCAATATGATATTTATAATCCATCGATGGGATGGGTTCCGTTTGGTTATCTTTGGGATGATAAATGACCTACTTAACTCAGTGGTTAGAGTATTGCTTTCATACGGCGGGAGTCATTGGTTCAAATCCAATAGTAGGTAGAACTTATTAGATACCATTGACTCCGACATCTAATAAGTTTTTTGCCCCACCCTCTTCTATCTATTTTTAGAGATTTTTTTTTTATTGAATCTAGTTAAATTTCATTTTTGAATTGCGTTGTATCAAAACGGGATTCTGCTTGATTGGATTCACTCGACAGAATCCAATCAAAATAGGATTTAGAAAAAGAACTTCTTTTTATTATTTGAAGGCACCAACTAGTTATGAAATAACATTGACAGCCTCTACTCTTGTCCTAGCTCGCCGGAGAGCTAGATTTGCCTCAATTATTTGTCTCTTTCCTTCAGCTTTTCTCAAATTAGCTTCCGCTATTTCAAGAGTTTGCTGAGCTTCTTGTGGATCAATATCACTACCTTTTTCCGCATCATTTACTAAAACAGTGATTTCATTATTGCCTATTCTAGCAAAACCGCCCATTAGAGCCATCGTTAACCATTGGTCCTTAAGGCGTATTCTTAAAATCCCTATATCTACAGCTGTAGCAACAGGAGCATGATTTGGTAATACGCCAATTTGACCACTATTTGTAGATAAAATGATTTCTTTCACTTCTGAATCCCAAACAATTCGATTAGGGGTCAGTACACAAAGATTTAAAGTCATTTCTGCAAATTGCTCTCCATTT